AAGAAGTAGGTCAGTGGATAGGAGTAAATCCGTATTCATTTTAATATCTGTGTCTGTTCGAATCTCATTAACAAACGATCAAGTTACATATCATATAGAAATATGTTATGGAGCCGATATATTTTCTTTGAATCTCATTTTATTTAGGTATTTCGTGTTTGGTTCTAACTAAAAATTGGAAATCTACAGAACAATTGAGGTAGGGATGATTTCCCCTATCACCCTTTTATTCACTTTATGATAAGAGTCGATTATTGTGAAATATTATTTAATCCCATGTTAAACAAAATCTATAAATATATATCATCTAAAATATATAAAATGAGGAAATATTTCGCTTATATGGTATGTATCGTTCTATTTCAATGACAATAATTTTTCGGTTTTTGTGAAAAAGATTTTTGATACCTTAAATTAGTTAAATTCTATATTATAGAATATCTATAACAGTGACAACTCTTCAGTCTATCTGATAGATACGAAAAACCCTCCTTATTTTTTTGATTTTCGTAATCAGACGAAAAGAATAAAGATTCAAATCTTAACTTAGATCATTTTTTTATCCATCTCATGAAAAAAAATTGGATTTCGTTTTTCTTTTCTTTTATCTATTTAAAAGTGATGAGTCAATTCAAAAAGAAAGACTTATCTTCCTATGAAGATCAAACGTCATGCTTATTGTCCAATTTTCTTCAAATTAAATAATGATGTCTAAATAGGAAACTTTTTCCATTTCAATTAGAACTATTTTTATTAAATATTTTTAATGATTGCTTGTAAGTGGAATCTTTATTTGGTACTCAAAAAGTAGGAAATCGTTTAATCTATCCTGTTGAGTCACTTGAAGATGCAGATTAAAAAAGTTATTCGTTTATATATTTCGATTTCTTGCTATTATCTATATATTATTTATGTATGTGAAAGATGCTGTCTTGCTAAGACTTTTTCAGAAAAATCGTTTCATATCATATTATCATATATACATATATAGAAGAAAAAGCCTAGATTACGATGTCTATGTACAACTAAACCAATGACTATTCATGATTCCATAATTGAATCAATTCCATACCGGTTCCAAATTAGAGGAATATTATGTTAAAACTTCGTTTGAAACGATGTGGTAGAAAGCAACGTGCGACTTGAAGGACACGATCCGTTGTGGATTTTTCCATCCACCATTTTCGATTTATCTAAGGATGAGAGTGCTCTTGGCTCGACATTGTTTGTTCTGTTACACTCGATTTTTTGTTGGGTTGTAAATAGTCCACGATGAAGCTCGAGTAGAAAGGATTAATTCATTTCTCGGGGGCAAGGATCTAGGGTTAATGCCAATTAATCGGAACAACTTCGTAAACGTATCTTCCATATATAGAAATCGAAAGGATCCAATTCGAGCAAGTTTCCAATTCAAAAGCAAGACTTGTTAGAATTTAGTAAACTTTTTCGATTCAAAGTGTATCACACGTGAATCAACTGTCCGTAGGATTCTTTGATAGAAAGAAATCAAAAAAGGGGTATGTTGCTGCCACTTTGAAAGGATTAAGAAGCACCGAAGTAATGTCTAAACCCAATGATTTAAAATAAGGATAAAGGATCTAAGAACAAGGAAAGACCTTTTTAATTGTCTCGATAGTCTCACTAATTGGATCAGACTAAAGAATCCAAATAGAATTTGAAACGAGACAAAAGACAAACAAAACAAAAGGAGTTAAAGACCACTCAATAAATGAAAGTGACTAAAGATTTTTCCTTTGAGCTATTTGAGAGTTATCCAACTTGAGTTATGAGTACGAATGGTTTCTTTTTCATTTTCAGGAAGGAAAAAAGATTGAAATCAGAGTCTAATTGATTTTCTAGGCCCATTTGTCATTTAATTTATTAGAATTGCATACATAGACAAAACTTCGAAGCAAATCATTTTTCTCGAGCCGTACGAGGAGAAAACTTCCTATACGGTTCTAGGGGGGGTGTTGGTCATCTACATCTATCCCAATGAGCCGTCTATCGAATCGTTGCAATTGATGTTCGATCCCGAAGAGAAGGAAAAGATCTTAGAAAAGTGGGGTTTTATGATCCAATGAAGAATCAAACTTATTTAAACGTTCCTCTTGTTCTATATTTCCTTGAAAAAGGTGCTCAACCCACAGGAACTGTTCAGAATCTTTTAAAGAAAGCGGAAGTTTTTAAGTAACTTCCGTCTAATCAAACGAAATTCAATTAAAGAAAGACTAAGGGGGGGTAGCAACTTGTATATAACTTTGTATAATTTTGCTCGACTTGTTTTTTGATTTCCCCCCCTACTGCTGTAATTGTTTCCGTTGAATCCGATATCTAGAACGACAAAACCTTAGTTTATTGATTTTCTAAATAGCAAATTCGGACATTTCCTCCAATTGTGTGGTTTTCATTGGAACTCGACTAACCAACAAGGAATCCACTTTGCTTATTCCACTTAGATTTATGAAATACATTATGAACTAAAAAATCCGAGATTTTT